CGATATATAAAAAATGATCGATTTGAAAATGCTGTAAAAAATGAAATGTCACAATATTTTTTTTATACATGTCGAAGTGATGGAAAGGAAAGAATATCTTTTACATATCCCCCCAGTTTGTCAACTTTCTGGGAAATGATACAAAGAAAAATGTCTTTGTTCCCAATAGAAAAACTACTCTGTGATGAATTGTCTGATCATTGGAATTATATAAATGAACAAAAAAAGAACAACCTGAGTAAAGAATTTCGAAATAGAATTGAAGCTCTGGATAAAGGATGTATTACTCTAAATGTGCTCGAAAAAAGAATTAGATTGTGTAATGATGAGACTAAAAAGGACTACTTGCCTAAAATATATGATCCTTTTTTGACTGGACGCCATCGTGGAAAGATCAAAAAATTATTTTCATCCTCAAATCCAAAATTAATAAAAAATTACATAGAGACAGGTTGGATAAATAAGATTCATGGTATACTTTTAACTACTGATTATGACAAATTGGAAAAGAAAATAGATACATTTGATAGAAATTCACTATCAAGAGAAAAAACTTTATTTGCATTTCCAGAAGACGAACAAGAAAGAATTGATTTAGAAGATCAAATCCAAATTTTCAAATTTTTATTCAATCCAGTTATAACTGATCCCAAGGCGAAAAGAATTAGAAAAAAATCTATTGGAATAAAAGAAATCGGTAAAAAAGTTCCTCGATGGTCATACAAATTAATCGATGAGTTAGAACAACAGGAGGGGATAGAAAATGAAGAAAACATAGCGGAGGATCATGAGATTCGTTCAAGAAAAGCCAAACGTGTAGTCATTTTTACTGATAAGCAAGAAAATACTGATACTAATACCCCAACTAATAATCCTGATCAAGCAGACGAAGTGGCTTTGATACGTTATTCGCAACAATCAGATTTTCGTCGAGACATAATCAAAGGATCCATGCGTGCTCAAAGACGTAAAACTGTTACCTGGGAACTAGTTCAAGCAAATGTGCATTCCCCTCTTTTTTTGGACAGAATAGACAAACCCTTTTTTTCTTTTAATATCTCCGAGTTAGTAAAATTCATTTTTAAAAACTCGATGGATAAAAAAACAAAAAAATTAATAATTTCGGATTATACAGAAGAAAAGAAAAAAGAAAATGATAAAATAAAAGAGGAACAAAAAAGAGAAAAATACAAAAGAGAAGAGAAAGCACGAATAGAAATAGCAGAAGCCTGGGATAGCTTTCTATTTGCTCAAGTAATAAGGGGTTCCATATTAGTAAGCCAATCCTTTCTTAGAAAATATATTCTATTACCTTCATTGATAATAGCTAAAAATATAGTCCGTATATTATTATTTCAATTTCCCGAATGGTCCGAAGACTTAAAAGATTGGAATAAAGAAATGCATGTTAAATGCACCTATAATGGTGTTCAATTATCAGAAACCGAATTTCCAAAAAATTGGTTGACAGACGGTATTCAGATAAAGATCCTATTTCCTTTTTGCCTTAAACCTTGGCACAGGTCTAAGCTACAATCCCCCCCAAAAAATCTGTTGAAACTTAAAAATAAAGGACAAAAAAACGATTTTTGTTTTTTAACAGTTTGGGGAATGGAAACTGAACTTCCTTTTGGTTCTCCCCGAAAAAGACGTTCATTTTTTAAACCCATTTTCAAAGAACTCAAAAAGAAAATGATAAAATTGAAAAAGAAGTCTTTTCTAGTTATACAGTTTTTCAAAGAAAGAACAAAATTCTTTCTAAACATCTCAAAAGAAACAAACAAATGGGTTATCAAAAGAATTCTATTTATAAAAAGAATAATAAAAGAACTTTTAAAAATGAATCCCCTTCCGTTCTTTGGATTAAGAGAAATATCTGAATTGAGTGAACCTAAAAAAGATTCGATAATGAGTAATCGGATGATTCATGAATCGTCCATTCAAAATCTATTTTTGGATTTGAAAGATTATTCATTGACAGAAAAAAAAATGAAAGATCTGGCTGATAGAACAACCACAATCAGGAATCAAATAGAAAAAATTACAAAAGATAAGAAGAAAGGATTTTTAACTCCGAAACTAAATAACAAAATAACTATTAGTTCTAATAAAAAAAGTGCTCCTGTTAAACTAGTACAACCAATAAAAAATATTTCGCAGAAGTTAAAAAGAAGAAATGTTCGATTCATCCGTAAATCATATTTTTTTATAATATTTTTAATTGAAAGGATATATATAGATATCGTTCTATCTATCATTTATATTCCGAGGATCAATACACAACTTATTTTTGAATTATCAAAAAAAATTCTTGATAAATACATTTCCAATAATGAAACAAATAAAGAAAAAATTAATAAAACAAATCAAAATACACTTCGGTTTATTTCGACTATAAAAAAGTCGCCCTTTGGTATTAGTAAGAATAATTCTATAATTCTTTTTGACTTATCCTCCTTGTCACAAGCATATGTATTTTACAAATTATATCAAACCCAACTTATTAACTTGTATAAGTTAAGATATGTTCTTGAATATGACGGAACGTCTCTTTTTCTTAAGAATGAAATAAAGAATTATTTCGAAGAACAAAAAATATTTGATTCTGAATTACGACAGAAAAATATTTTTAATTCTGGAATAAATCAATGGAAAAACTGGTTAAGAGGCCATTATCAATATGATTTATCCCCAATTAGATGGTATCGTTTAGTACCCCAAAAATGGCGAACTAAAATCAACCAACAACATATGGATCAGAAAAAAGATTTAAACAAAGGGTATGCTGATGAAAAAATAGACCAATTAATTCATTACAAAAAATTAAACGTAAATGATTTTAAAGCAAATTCATTACCGAATCAAAAATATAACTTTCAAAAACACTATAGGTATGACCTTTTATCATATAAATCTATTAGTTATGAAAATAAGGAAAAGGAACATTCATATATTTATGTATCACCATTAGGTATAAAAAAAAAAGAGAAGATTTCTTATGATTACAATATACATAAGGGTATATTATTTAATATGTCAGGGGATCTTATTCCTATCAATAATTATCTAGGAGAAGATGATATTATGAATCTGAAAAAATTTTCAGATAGAAAATATTTCGATTGGAAAATTTTCCATTTTTGTCTTAGAAAAAAAGTCGATATTGAGTCCTGGATCGATACCAATGGTAATAAAAATGCTAAGGCTGAGGTTAATAATTATCAACTAATTGACAAAATTACTAAAAAAGGTCTTGCTTATCTTACAATCTATCAAAATCAAAGAATCCAGCCATCCAAGAAAAAAAAACACCTTTTTGATTGGATGGGAATGAATGAAGAAATACTAAGTCGTCCCATATCGAATCTGAAACTTTGGTTCTTCCCAGAATTGTTCCTATTTTATAATACATATAAAATGAAACCGTGGATCATACCAATCAAATTACTTCTTTTTAATTTGAATAGAAATGAAAATGTTAGCGAAAATAAAAATATCAATAGAAAGAGAAAAGGGGATCTTTTTATATTATCAACTGAAAAAAAAAAATTAGAATTAGAGAATCGAAATCAAGAAGAAAAAGAATCCACAGGCCGAGGTAATCTTGAATCAGATGCACAAAACCAAGAGAATCTTGGATCGGTTCTCTCAAACCAAGAAAAAGATATTGAAGAAGATTATGCCGGCTCGAATATGAATATGAAAAAACGTAGAAAGAAAAAGCAATACAAGAGCAACACAGAAGCAGAGCTTGATTTCTTCCTAAAAAGGTATTTACGTTTTCAGTTGAGATGGGATGATTCTTTAAATCAAAGAATGATCAATAATATCAAAGTATATTGTCTCCTGCTTAGATTGATAAATCCAAAAGAAATTGCTATATCCTCTATTCAAAGGGGAGAAATGAGTTTGGATATTCTGATGATTCAAAAGGATTTCACTCTTACAGAATTGATGAAAAAGGGGATATTAATTATCGAACCAGTTCGCTTGTCTATAAAAAATGACGGACAATTTCTTATCTATCAAACGATAAATATTTCATTGGTTCATAAGAGTAAGCCCCCAATTAATCAAAGATACCGAGAAAAAAGCTATATTGATAAGATCAATTTTGATAAATCCATTGCAAGACATCAAAGAATGCCCGAAAATAGGGACAAAAATCGTTCTGATTTGTTTGTTCCTGAAATAATTTTATCTACTAAACGGCGAAGAGAATTAAGAATTCTAATTTCTTTCTATTCGAGGAATAGAAATGTTATACATAAAAATCCAGTATTTTTCAAATACATAAAAAACTGTAGTGAAGTTTTGGATAAAACCAAAAGAGATAAAAATAAACTAATTAAATTGAAGTTCTTTCTTTGGCCTAATTATCGATTAGAAGATTTAGCTTGTATGAATCGATATTGGTTTGATACTAATAATAGCAGTCGTTTTAGTATGGTAAGGATACATATGTATCCACAATTGCAAATTCGTTAATAACACCTTTTCATATGCATTCTCTACCCTATCTGATATATGAAAGAAAGAGATGCATACATGCATTATTTTACATTCCATTCTGATAACTGAATACTAATTCAATGCACGTATCAATATCCATTAGATCTATAAATGAATCAACAGAATCTTCTTATTTATTATTTGCAGTTTTTTTAAGTTAATAATAGTTTTTCCTTTTTTTGAGTGTAGAAATATACCACCCTTTCCTATTTGTATCCAAATATAATTGAAAATAGGATTCATTTTTTTCAAATAAAAAAATGAGTTGATAAAATTAGGAGTTCATAAAGAAATTAAGATTATTGTATATACAAACTACAAATTAGTAGCATTATTCTAACTGATTGGTAAAATTGATTTATTGAATTGTAAAAAGAAAAACAAAAAAGGGTAGAAGGTTCCGTTTTATGGTAAAAAATTCATTCATTTCCGTTATTTCACAAGAAGAAAAAAAAGAAAACAGTGGGTCTGTTGAATTTCAAGTTTTTAGCTTCACCAATAAGATACGAAGACTTACTTTACATTTGGAATTGCACAGAAAAGACTATTTATCTCAGAGAGGTCTACGTAAAATCCTGGGAAAACGGCAACGACTTCTGTCTTATTTGTCAAAGAAAAATAAAGTACGTTATAAAGAATTAATTAGTCGGCTGGATATTCGGGAATCAAAAACTCGTTAAATTGAAAAGTAACTTGAATTATTTGATTTACTAGATCTTGAATTTTGATGAACTTCTTTTCGTTTTCAGCAATTCATGAAAGAATGAATCGAGGAATAACCTATGAATGTAACAACTACAAGAAAAGACCTCATGATAGTCAATATGGGACCTCACCACCCATCAATGCATGGTGTTCTTCGGCTCATCCTTACTCTAGATGGTGAAGATGTTATTGATTGTGAGCCGATATTGGGTTATTTACACAGAGGGATGGAAAAAATTGCGGAAAACAGAACAGTTATACAATATCTGCCTTATGTAACACGTTGGGATTATTTAGCGACTATGTTCACAGAAGCAATAACTGTAAATGGACCCGAACAGTTGGGGAATATTCAAGTACCTAAAAGAGCCAGTTATATCAGAGTAATTATGTTAGAGTTGAGTCGTATAGCTTCTCACCTCTTGTGGCTTGGCCCTTTTATGGCAGATATTGGTGCACAGACTCCTTTTTTCTATATTTTCCGAGAAAGAGAATTAGTATATGATCTATTTGAAGCTGCCACCGGTATGAGAATGATGCATAATTATTTTCGTATCGGGGGAGTAGCAGCCGATCTACCTCATGGATGGATAGATAAATGTTTAGATTTCTGTGATTATTTTTTAACAGCGGTTTATGAATATCAAAAACTTATTACGCGGAATCCTATTTTTTTAGAACGAGTTGAAGGGATAGGCATTATTGGTGGAGAAGAAGCAATAAATTGGGGTTTATCAGGACCGATGCTACGAGCTTCTGGAATACAATGGGATCTTCGTAAAGTTGATCATTATGAATGTTACGAAGAATTTGATTGGGAAATCCAGTGGCAAAAAGAAGGAGATTCATTAGCTCGTTATTTAGTCCGAATCAGTGAAATGACAGAATCTATAAAAATTATTCAACAGGCTCTGGAAGGAATTCCAGGGGGGCCTTACGAGAATTTAGAAATCCGATCCTTTGATAGAGAAAAGGATCCAGAATGGAATGATTTTGAATATCGATTCATTAGTAAAAAACCTGCACCCACTTTTGAATTGCCGAAACAAGAACTATATGTAAGAGTTGAAGCCCCAAAGGGCGAATTGGGAATTTTTTTAATAGGAGATCAGAGTGGTTTTCCTTGGAGATGGAAAATTCGCCCACCCGGTTTTATCAATTTGCAAATTCTTCCTCAGTTAGTTAAAAGAATGAAATTGGCTGATATTATGACAATACTAGGTAGCATAGATATCATTATGGGAGAAGTAGATCGTTGAAATGATAATTGATACAACAGAAGTACAAGATATCAATTCTTTTTCCAGATTGGAATCCTTCAAAGAGTTCTATGGAATCATATGGATGCTTGTACCTATTTTGAGTCTTGTATTGGGAATTACAATAGGTGTACTCGTAATTGTGTGGTTAGAAAGAGAAATATCCGCAGGAATACAACAACGTATTGGGCCTGAATATGCTGGTCCTTTGGGAATTCTGCAAGCTCTAGCCGATGGGACAAAACTAATTTTCAAAGAGAATATTCTCCCGTCTCGAGGGGATACTCGTTTATTCAGTATAGGACCATCCATAGCAGTTATATCCATTTTACTAAGTTATTCAGTAATTCCTTTTAGCTATCACCTTGTTTTATCTGATCTCAATATCGGTGTTTTTTTATGGATTGCCATTTCAAGTATTGCTCCCATCGGACTTCTTATGTCAGGATATGGATCAAATAATAAATATTCCTTTTTAGGTGGTCTACGAGCTGCGGCTCAATCAATTAGTTATGAAATTCCATTAACTCTTTGTGTGTTATCAATATCTCTACGTGCGATTCGGTTAAACATAAACTTTTCTTTACTTCTTTCTTTTTAGTAAAGAAATTGAATAGATATCAGAATTGTTTTATTCATTATTCGGGTTGATGAACTAAATCAGATAGTTATATGAGTGAAAGAAAACAGCTTCTAAATTAGCAGTAAAAAAATGGAGTCTCATCTCCTACGTACAAGAATTAAAAGAAAATAAAGATAAGCAAGACCTTTACCCCAAGATTGGTTGATTAGTCATCCTAGCTTGAAGCGGGCTCAAAAGATCAACCGTATATAGTTTTTATTATCCTTTCTATGTAGTACTATAACGGACGATTGAGTAAAAAAAAGTGGATGGTTAGGAACACCAAAATACATAAAGGATTAGTAATGGAGATTTTTTATGTAAATTATCCAAAAGGGTATTTTTCATAACATAAAAAGAATACTAATTGGGGCTTTAAGTTGGTAGAAATGATCAAGCAGTACTCCTCACGATTCCGATCCAGAGTATGCTCCTATCCACAGATTTAAAATAAAATGATTATCAGGAACGAAATAATCCTTTTTTTTTTAACTCCCTTTTTAAGAAAGAAGAAGAGGAACGAAAAATAAGATCTTTTTATTCTTTCATATATTCATAGAGATAGTGTGTCATGATTCATGAAATAATGTAATGTATAATTTTTTTTCGTAATCCAAAAGGATGGGTTGAAATATCTATTGATATTTCTACAAGGAGTATTTTATTGAAGGATTAAGTTATTACTCACAATAAAGAAAAATTCAAATTATTAAAGGGCGAGATCAATTCAGAAGTGCTTTTTAGTTATTATTATAGCATCTAGCAGACAGAATTCCATTGGTTTAATTCGGGATCTTCCAATAGGTTTTTACTTTCTTATATATATATTTATATTACAACCATATCAAGAGAAATAATATTGGCTTGGTCCTTTAAAATTTATTTATGGCCCCCGAGGAGCCGTATGAGGTGAAAATCTCATGTACGGTTTTGTAATAGCGATGGGAACAGTGATGTTATCACCGACTATGATTATCTAACAGTTCAAGTACAGTTGATATAGTTGAGGCCCAATCAAAATATGGTTTTTGGGGATGGAATTTGTGGCGTCAACCTATAGGATTTTTTGTTTTTCTAATTTCTTCCCTAGCAGAATGTGAGAGATTACCTTTTGATTTACCAGAAGCAGAAGAAGAATTAGTAGCAGGTTATCAAACCGAATATTCTGGCATCAAATTCGGTTTATTTTACGTTGCTTCCTATCTAAATCTATTAGTTTCTTCGTTATTTGTAACAGTTCTTTACTTGGGTGGTTGGAATATCTCTATTCCGTACATATTTGTTCCTGAGCTATTTGAAATAAATAAAGTAGGTAGAGTTTTTGGAACGACAATTGGTATTTTTATTACATTAGCTAAAACTTATTTGTTTTTGTTCATTTCTATCGCAACAAGATGGACTTTACCTAGGCTAAGAATGGACCAATTATTAAATCTTGGATGGAAATTTCTTTTACCCCTTTCTCTCGGTAATCTATTATTAACAACTTCTTCCCAACTCCTTTCACTGTAAAGGAAAAAGGAATACGATATTCTATATTTACGACTTCTCTCAAACAAGAGAAAGAAACAAACAACAAATTATTTATAGATCTTTACGATATGTTCCCTATGGTAACTGGGTTCATGACTTATGGTCAACAAACAGTACAAGCTGCAAGGTACATTGGTCAAGGGTTCATGATTACCTTATCCCACGCAAACCGTTTACCTGTAACTATTCAATATCCTTATGAAAAATTAATTACATCGGAACGTTTCCGCGGCCGAATTCATTTTGAATTTGATAAATGCATTGCTTGTGAAGTATGTGTTCGTGTATGTCCTATAGATCTCCCCGTTGTTGATTGGAAATTGGAAACTGGTATTCGAAAGAAACGATTACTTAATTACAGTATTGATTTCGGAATTTGTATATTTTGTGGTAACTGCGTTGAGTATTGTCCAACAAATTGTTTATCAATGACTGAAGAATATGAACTTTCGACCTATGATCGTCACGAATTAAATTATAATCAAATTGCTTTGGGTCGTTTACCAATGTCAGTAATTGACGATTATACAATTCGAACAATTTTGAATTCGCCTCCAAAATAAAAAACGTAAACGACCCTTTTCTTTCGAGTGAAAAAGGATATTGGTCCATCAATTCTACCTACATCAATTTTCATTTAAACCCAGTCGATTAGAATTTAATATTTCAATTAGGAGCATATAGGATATTCTAAAAAATTTCCTGGTCGGGTCAATAAAATCATGAAAAAGATTTCGATTTATTTATCTTAAAAAAAAAATGGATTTGCCTGGACCAATACATGATTTTCTTTTAGTTTTTCTGGGATCAGGTCTTATAGTAGGAGCTCTAGGAGTGGTGTTATTTACTAATCCAATTTTTTCTGCCTTTTCGTTGGGATTGGTTCTTGTTTGCATATCCTTATTTTATATTCCATCAAACTCCCATTTTGTAGCGGCTGCACAGCTCCTTATTTACGTGGGAGCTATAAATGTTTTAATCATATTTGCTGTAATGTTCATGAATGGTTCAGAATATTACAAAGATTTGAACCTTTGGACTGTTGGTGATGGGATTACTTCGTTGGTTTGTACAAGTATTTTTGTTTCACTAATTAGTACTATTCTAGATACGTCTTGGTACGGGATTATTTGGACGACAAAATCAAATCAGATTATAGAGCAAGATTTGATAAGTAATAGTCAACAAATTGGAATTCATTTATCAACCGATTTTTTTCTTCCATTTGAACTGATTTCGATAATACTTTTAGTTGCTTTGATAGGTGCAATTGCTGTTGCTCGGCAATGAGAAATCTTTATAATCGTTAACAGCAATCAAAATTCAACCCTGTTCTGTGTTATCAAATTCATTTATCTTCAATTCTATTTAAAGACTATAAAATCAAAAAAATTTATTTTTTATCTATTACCAAATACCATTCTCTTGCTTTGTACTTATTATAGTAAATCGACTCGGTTGAATTGTTGTTCATATTGAAATGAATCAAAATTAAGAAGGAGCTGGTCAATGATACTCGAACATGTACTTGTTTTGAGTGCCTATTTATTTTCTATCGGTATCTATGGATTGATCACGAGCCGAAATATGGTTAGGGCCCTTATGTGTCTTGAACTTATACTGAATGCAGTTAATATAAATTTCGTAACATTTTCGGATTTTTTTGATAGTCGACAATTAAAAGGAGATATTTTCTCAATTTTTGTTATAGCTATTGCAGCCGCCGAAGCCGCTATTGGGTTAGCTATTGTTTCGGCAATTTATCGTAACAGAAAATCAACTCGTATCAATCAATCGAATTTATTGAATAAATAAAATGAATAAATTAAGTAATATCAATTATAGAAATTAGAATATTCATCAATTTTAATTATCATCAACTTCAATTAGTATGAATTTCAATCAGCATGTATGATACGCAGATTTGAGAAAAAAGTTAAAAATCAAAGTATCTTGGCCCAATCTCATGAGTCGATCCAGAATTAGATTGATTGGATAAATTCTGGTAAAATCATTGATTCATCTGGTGTCTAAATATACGATTCATTTATAAGTTTACTAGATCGAAAATTTATGGCATTCAAAAAGTTATAGATCCAATGTCACATTCAGTAAAGATTTATGATACCTGTATAGGATGTACTCAATGTGTCCGAGCCTGCCCAACAGATGTATTAGAAATGATACCTTGGGATGGATGTAAAGCTAAGCAAATTGCTTCTGCTCCAAGAACAGAAGACTGTGTCGGTTGTAAGAGATGTGAATCCGCCTGCCCAACGGATTTTTTGAGCGTTCGGGTTTATTTATGGCATGAAACAACTCGAAGCATGGGTCTAGCTTATTAATACGTTCCAGAATAAACCACTTAAATACATTTTGAATACAGTTGATTTTTTTTTACCGACAAAAACCCGTGCTCAAAAAAAATAATAATATTATTCTATTTTCTATTTTTGAGCACGGGTTTATTTGTCCAAGCGTATCTTGTCTTTACCACGAATTATTTTCCTTGGTTAACAATAATTGTAGTTTTGCCGATATTGGCAGGTTCTTTTATTTTCTTTCTCCCTCATAGAGGAAATAAAGTAATTAGGTGGTATACAATATGTATATGTATCTTAGAGCTTCTTTTAACAACCTATACATTCTGTTCTCATTTCCAATTGGACGATCCATTAACCCAATTAGCAGAGGATTATAAATGGATCAATTTTTTTGATTTTTATTGGAGATTGGGAATAGATGGACTTTCTATAGGACCTATTTTACTGACGGGATTTATTACCACTTTAGCGACTTTAGCGGCTCGGCCAATTACTCGAGATTCCCGATTATTCCATTTTCTGATGTTAGCAATGTACAGCGGTCAAATAGGATTATTTTCTTCTCGAGACCTTTTACTTTTTTTCATCATGTGGGAGTTAGAATTAATTCCCGTTTATCTACTTCTATCGATGTGGGGGGGAAAGAAACGTCTCTATTCAGCTACAAAGTTCATTTTGTACACTGCGGGAGGGTCCATTTTTCTATTAATAGGAGTTTTGGGTATTGGTTTATATGGTTCTAATGAACCAACATTAAATTATGAAACATTAGCTAATCAATCGTATCCTGCGGCACTGGAAATAATTTTCTATATTGGATTTCTTATTGCTTTTGCTGTCAAATCACCGATTATACCCTTACATACATGGTTACCAGACACCCACGGGGAGGCACATTATAGTACTTGTATGCTTCTAGCTGGAATTTTATTAAAAATGGGAGCCTACGGGTTGGTTCGGATCAATATGGAATTTTTACCCCACGCCCATTCCCTATTTTCTCCCTGGTTGATTACAATAGGCGCAATACAAATAATCTATGCAGCTTCAACATCTCCGGGTCAACGTAATTTAAAAAAAAGAATAGCCTATTCCTCTATATCTCATATGGGTTTCATAATTATTGGAATTGGCTCTATAACCGATACGGGACTCAATGGAGCCATTTTACAAATAATCTCTCATGGATTTATTGGCGCTGCTCTTTTTTTCTTGGCAGGAACGAGTTATGATAGAATACGTCTTCTTTATCTCGACGAAATGGGTGGAATGGCTATCCCCCTTCCAAAAATATTTACGATGTTCAGTATCTTATCGATGGCTTCCCTTGCATTACCGGGCATGAGCGGTTTTGTTGCAGAATTATTAGTCTTTTTTGGAATAATTACCAGTCAAAAATATCTTTTAATGCCCAAAATACTAGTTACTTTTTTAATGGCAATTGGAATGATATTAACGCCTATTTATTTATTATCCATGATACGCCAAATGTTCTATGGATACAAGCTATTTAATGTTCCAAACTCTTATTTTTTTGATTCTGGACCGCGAGAGTTATTTGTTTCGATCTCTATCCTTCTCCCAATAATAGGTATCGGTATTTATCCGGATTTCGTTCTTTCATTATCAGTTGACAAGGTGGAAGCTATTATATCTAATTTTTTTTATCGATAGTTTTCAGGAAAAAAGAACAAATCAAAAAGCAATCCTATTAGTTTGGATATTGTTCGTTGTACAATTCCAATTCATTTTCTCTTAACTTAAAACTTAAGAGAAAATGAATTGTAACCAGATGGATTTGGCCTTTGTGAGAACCATTTGAATCAAGTAGTGTAATGATTCAAATGGTTCTCGACAGTTTATTTCTTATCTTATATTTTTACTTAATATATATACCTATATTTATATATTCTATCTTTGTATTCGTCAGGATCTTTTTCATTTAATTAGATGCTAATGTAAATTAAATGAACCATAACTATGTAACCCTATTCCTAATAAATTGACTCCAAAATAGCATATCCAAATGATAAGAAAGCCCATAGAAGCCACAATTGCGGAATTTACACTTTCAAAATTTGGAGTTGTTCGAGTATGTAAATAAATCGCAAATATGGTCCAAGTAATAAATGCCCAAGTTTCTTTTGGGTCCCAATTCCAATAGGATCCCCATGCCTCATTAGCCCATACTGCTCCCGAAAGAATACCTATGGTTAAAAAGATAAACCCTAAACTAATAATACGATAACTCCAATGATCTAATTGTTGAATCAGTTGAGCCTTGTAATAATTTCTAAAAGAAAAAAAAGAAATGCTTAGTAAAACATTGTTTCTTTCATTCATGTATTGGGTCTCTCCAAAGAAAAATGACTCATTTAAAAAATTCTTGTTTTTACTAAAAATCCTTAGAACTTTTCGAAATGTAATGACTAAGAGAGCTACTGATAATAATGATCCACATAAAAGAGCTGCATAGCCCAATACCATCATACTTACGTGCATCATTAACCAATGGGATTGGAGAGCAGGTACTAATATTTCTGATTGATGCATTTTAGTTAACAGACCTGAAGTAACAAAGCCTTGGGTAAAAATAGTAGTTGGCGCGGTTATCGCGCTTAAATAATTGTTATGTTTTTTAACATATGGAACCATATGAATAATGGAGAAACTCCATGAAAGAAAAATTAATGATTCATATAAATTACTTAATGGTAAATGGCCCGAATAAATCCAACGAGTGACTAATAATCCTGTTATACAGAAAAAGGTAGCTATCATCCCTTTTTCTGACGAATTATATAGTCCTATGATTTCATCGACTGATAAGCTTATCAAAAAAATTGTAATTACAATTGAAACGATCGAAAAGGATATATGAGTTAATATATGTTCTAAAGTAGAAAATATCATAATAAAAAAAATTATGGGGGGGGGTACAAAATTATACGGAATTGAAATTAAGAATTGAATTCATTATAGGACTTATTATATCTCTTGTATAAGATGCCATGCCGCCACTCGGACTCGAACCGAGATGCTCTAGCACTGCTTCCTAAGAGCAGCGTGTCTACCGATTTCACCATAGCGGCGTAGGGTATTTCGAATAATAATAATCTATTTTTAGTTAATCGTCGAGCTTGAAGGAGTCAATTCAATCGTTTTTTTAATTCAAATTAATGAGATAAAATCATTTCGTTTCAATATTCAATATAAATATATAAATATGCATTGAAAGATTCCAATAAAAATATTGATTATCCTTTTATTGTATTGATAATAAGATGTTTTATTTTTCAGAGGACATTTTCGTAGTTTATACTCTATAAAAATGGAAATCTTGTAACTAAATCATTAGGACTTCGACCCAAGCATATAACTTCAAAAAAGTTCTTTCGTATTTTCATTTTTGAATATTTTGAAAAAGAAATTTATCATTTATTTTATAAATCTTATAAATCTAAACTAAAAAATGCATTTGTTCAATGAACATAAAAATGCTTTTTGTGGATCATAGTACATAGTGTGACATCCAAGGAATTATGTAAATATTTGTAGAACTTTGTATTAACCGGTAGGTTCTTGTTGGTCCTGTATCAATTTAGATTTTTCCTAAAGATCTTATATCCTCTTTTATGTAGAAAATAATAAAACTTATTTCTTATTGTGACAAGTGAACCGATGGGGAAAATAAGAATCCCCATTCGGAAATGAGAAAATATATTAAAAAGGGGGGTACCTTTTTTCAGATTTAGATTATTTAATCTAGCGTTTGATTATTTATTTGTCGTACAAAAAAACTTTTTGAATTCCCGGTTGAAAGAGATTTCGCTAACGAAAAAGCCTTCAACGCTGCCCAATATGCCTTTTTTTTCCAAATTTTTTTACGAATACGTTTTTTTGATATAGAAGTACGTTTTTTTGGAACTGCCATTAAAAATAAAATAAAAAGTTATTCATTTCTATAGTTGGATGTGAAAGACATCTATTATTCAAACAATTCCAATTTATCTTTCTTTTTCCAGATATTGTATAGAATAAAAAAGAAATTTGAATGAAACTAGTAGTTAATCAAAAAGGGATACATGATTTTATAAAATTATATTTAGTAATTTTCCTTTTTCTTTTAAGTCTATTTATTATGTTATGAAAAGAAAAATTTCGAATATCATATTCTTTCCTACAACGAGTCTTCCAGTTCAATAAAAGATAATCGCGGAGTTCCCTAATGAATTTTATCAATAAACGAACGAAAAAAAGTTTTTTAGAGTCAAGCAAGTTATGAGCCATCTTATTAGTACTATTATTTTAGTCATATCAAAATAAAGTAATGTATTAAGTAGTCCATTTTGGTCTAATTCTTTTTCTTTGCTCTATAGATATAAATTATCGTAATACGTAATATTAATTGAAATTAGATTGTATCTTCCTAAAAATCTTACTTAAAATATTAATAATAATAATAAATTGATAATCGTAACTTGGTTCTATTCATATCATTTGACCAATTTGAACTTCTTGATTTGAATATTTGAAGTATTGAAAAAAAAAGATTGAGAAAAATTAAGAATAGAATTTTTTTTTTAATTTTCCATATCTTTATTTTTTATTGAACCTAAAAAAGTGATAAGAGCTGCTGAATCAGAAACAATTAATTAAGAATAAAACAATAAAAAAGGGTTTTTTATTATGGAATATACATATCAATATTCATGGATTATACCTTTCATTCCACTACCAGCTCCTATGTTAATAGGAGTAGGACTTATACTTTTTCCAACGGCAACAAAAAATCTTCGTCGTATGTGGGCTTTTCCTAGTATTTTACTGTTAAGCATAGTTATGATTCTTTCAGTCTATCTATCTATTCAGCAAATAAATAGAACTTCTATCTATCAATATGTATGGTCTTGGACCATTAATAATGATTTTTCTTTAGAATTCGGTTACTTAATCGATCCACTTACTTCTATTATGTTAATATTAATTACTACCGTTGGAATTTTTGTTCTTTTTTATAGTGATAATTATATGTCTCATGATCAAGGATATTTGAGATTTTTTGCTTATCTGAGTTTTTTCAATACTTCAATGTTGGGATTAGTTACTAGTTCTAATTTGATACAAATTTATATTTTTTGGGAATTAGTTGGAATGTGTTCTTACCTATTAATAGGTTTTTGGTTCACGCGACCTATTGCGGCAACTGCTTGTCAAAAAGCGTTTGTAACTAATCGTGTAGGGGATTTTGGTTTATTATTAGGAATTTTAGGCCTTTATTGGATAACGGGTAGTTTTGAATTTCGGGATTTGTTCGAAATATTCAATAACTTGATTTATAATAGTGAAGTTAATTTTCTATTTGTTACTTTGTGTTCCTTTCTTTTATTTGCTGGTGCAGTTGCTAAATCGGCACAATTCCCTCTTCATGTATGGTTACCTGATGCCATGGAAGGACCTACTCCTATTTCGGCTCTTATCCACGCTGCTACTATGGTAGCGGCGGGAATTTTTCTTGTAGCTCGACTTCTTCCTCTTTTTATAATCATACCTTACATAATGAATTTCATATCTTTGATAGGTATAATAACAGTATTATTAGGAGCTACTTTAGCTCTGGCTCAAAAAGATATTAAAAGAAGTTTAGCTTATTCGACAATGTCTCAACTAGGTTATATGATGTTAGCTCTAGGTATGGGTTCTTATCGAGCCGCTTTATTTCATTTGATTACTCATGCTTATTCCAAAGCATTGCTGTTTTTAGGATCTGGATCTATCATTCATTCCATGGAATCTATTGTTGGATATTCTCCAGATAAAAGTCAGAATATGGTTCTTATGGGAGGTTTAAAAAAGCATGTCCCAATTACAAAAACCGCTTTTTTAGTGGGTACACTTTCTCTTTGTGGTATTCCACCCCTTGCTTGTTTTTGGTCCAAAGATGAGATTCTTAATGATAGTTGGTTGTATTCGCCGATTTTTGCAATACTAGCTTGTTCCACAGCAGGATTAACCGCATTTTATATGTTTCGGGTCTATTTACTTACTTTTGAAGGACATTTAAACGTTCAGTTTCAAAATTATAGTGGTCAAAAAAGTAGCTCTTTCTATTCAATATCCCTATGGGGAAAAGAAATACCAAAAACCAGTAAAAAAAAAATTCCTTTATTAACTTTATTGGCAATGGATAATAATGAAAGGGCTTCTTTTTTTTGGAATAAGACATATCAAATTGATGTTAATGTAAAAAACATTATAAGCCCTTTTCTTACTACTATGAATTTTCGCACTAAAAACACTTTTTCTTATCCCCATGAATCGGACAATACTATGATATTTACGATCTTTCTATTAGTCCTATTTACTTTGTTTGTTGGAGCCATAGGAATTCCGTTTAATCAAGACGGAAGTGATTTAGATATATTATCTAAATTGTTAAATCCGTCTATAAATCTTTTACATCAAAATTCAAATAATTCTGTGAATTGGGAGGAATTTGTGATAAATGCAAGTTTTTCCCTTAGTATAGCTTTTGGGGGAATATT